GTTGATTGGGGATAATTCATGATCCCCATCGAATTTCATTCGTATGGAAGATCTCAATTTCAATATCCGTGTTTGTCTGGATCTCATCAACAAACAATAAAGTTCAATACAGAACAGACGTATTTTCTTTGGACCCAATTGTTTTTATTTTGCATTTTGCTCCAATGAATAATTGGAAATCAATGTATCGATTGTAGACGAGAGTCATACATTTCATTCACTCTCTTTTTTGGAATTTATGGAAGGATTTCTGAAGCAAATCAAAACATGTAGAAACTTAACCATGCCTATTCTATTGTTATTATTCCATTTCAGTTAGAACAGCGGTTCGGGTTCGGTGAAAAATCTCTGTCATGCCTTAGATATCCACAATATCCACGACTTCCCCTGGTGACATCCGTTCGGTCTATTCGGTGTATCTGATAGATACGGGCAGATCATACTACTTCAATTATGATTTTTTCAATCAGATGTCAGATGAAAGAATAAAGACCTTCATCTTACCTTGGGTGTGTCCTTTTCTATATGAAAACAAATGAATTTCTCGATCCATCTATCTGGTCTATCTGGTTTAAACCATTGATGATTCAATGGGAAAAGAAACATAGATTTATCTTATGAGAATCCAATCAATTCTCGTCTCTTTAATCAGTGAGATATCTACTCAAAATTTTTTGCTAAGCGACTTCTTTTACGGGGAAACTCATTTCCAGTAATGATTCGAAGTAGGAGATTCTTTTGTTTATGTGAAACCATTTATATTATAATGAATCCTTATGAAGCCTTGGTACTCGCAGAAGTTTGAGATCTATTCTATCGAGTCGCTTCCCGCCTTTTCGGGTCATTGGAATAGCCTTTTTTGGTTAATGATTCATTCTGTTCCGGTATTGAGAATCTAATCAAAGACCCTTCTTTAGTTTAGTTTAGTTGTTCGAGAAAGAATTGGACCCTTCATTGGATATTGGATTCTTCATTCATGACTGATCGTCCCGAACAATCATCTTTTGAAGATGTAAAGAAGTGTTAAAACACTCGTTTATTCGTGTTTCTTATTTTCTTATAAATATAAATAGAAATGTGTTTCATTCCCTATCCTTTCATAATAATAAAAAAAAAAAAATAGGGAATACTATGTACTGATTGAACCAATGACTATTCATGATTCTATATTGAATCAATTCCATACCGGTTCCGAATTAGAAGAATGTTATGGTAAAACTTCGTTTGAAACGATGTGGTAGAAAGCAACGTGCGACTTGAACGACATGATCGGATGTGGACTCTTACATCCACCATTTTCTATATGAATGAAGATGCTCTTGGCTCGACATATTTTGTTCTGTTCCACGAGGACCCCAATTTCTATTGTTTTGGGTTATAAATAGTACATGATGGAGCTCGAGCAGAAAGTATTGATTCATTTATCAGGGGGCAGGATCTAGGGTTAGTGTCAATCAATAAGTTGGAACGACTTCGTAAGTATATCTTCGATATAGAAAGATGGAAAGGGTCCATTTCGAACAAGTTTCAAATCGAAAAGTTAAATTTCGAATTTGTCGCAATTAGTAAAACTATTTCGATCAAAAGTGTATCACAGGGGAATCAATCGTTCGTATGATTCTTCGACGTAAAGAAATACAAAAAGGTATGTTGCTACCATTTTGAAACGATTAAGGATCACCGAAGTAATGTCTAAACCCAATGATTCAAAGCAAAGATAAGGGATCCCAGAACAAGGAAACACCATTTTCAATTGTCTCAACAACTGGATCAGAATGAGGAATCAAAATGGATTCTAGATGAGACAAACAAAAGAGGTTAGAGACGGCTCAATAAATGTCTAAGGATTTCCCTTTGAGTTCTTTAAGAATTACCCAACTTGAGTGATGAGTACGAATGATATTTCTTTTTTTTTTTTTTTTAGCAAGGAAGTACGAAAAAAGACGACTCCAATCATAGATCTCATGGATCCATTTGGCATCTATCTATATACAGAACAGAAATTCGAATCATTCTTTCTCGAGCCGTACGAGGAGAAAACCTCCTATACGTTTCTGGGGGGGGTATTATTCATCTATCCCAATGAGCCATCTATCGAATCGTTGCAATTGATGTTAGATCCCGAAGAGAAGGAAGAGATCTTTGTAAAGTGGGTTTTTACGATCCGATAAAGAATCAAACTTATTCAAATGTTCCTGCTATTCTATATTTCCTTGAAAAGGGAGCTCAACCTACAGGAACTGTTCATGATATTTCAAAGAAGGCGGAGGTATTTAAGGAACTTCGAGTTAATCAAACAAAATAAAATGAATGAAATCAAAAGGGCGACCAGTATCTACCTTTGTGTAATTCTTTCTCCAACATTCCCTTTTTTCTTGCTCCCTATTCACTATTGCTCCCATATGGTCTCATATAACGATAAAGAATCTCTTGATATGAGATATGAGACGTATAGAAAAAGGATCGAGTGAATAGATTGAATAGATGAAATAACTGGATCTATGAAATTATGGGATTACCATCAATCAGGTGGTTTTCGTTGGGACTGAACCAACAAACAAAAACAAGGGGTTAATCTTGCTTATTGCACCTCTAGTGAATAAACCCGAGATCTTTTTTCCTTTTTTCCTTCTTCTTTCTTATTTATTTTATTGCTCCATCCACACTTCATTTCTTATCTATGTAGTGCCAATCCAACACAACGCCTTATTTTTCTTTTTTATTATTATTTGTTTTCCTAGCATGTTTTCCTAGCATTCAATTCATATTGACAATAGTTTATCGATCAAATATAATTTGATCGTAGATAAATGGATCTATTTATCTTGGTCCCATAAGTACTTCACATAAACGATCGGTTGGCCGGACCCACTGTGACACAAGAAGTATCTTCTTAATTAATAAAAAATGGATAAAAGGTTAATGTGGTTTATCCATTTTTATATCTATCTATACTTGTCTGGGAATCCACTGTATTTTAATCAGATCTGATCTGTTCAGTTTAATGTTCATAATCGATCATCAGATCTTTCTTTTACACTTGCTGCTAGTTCCATGTTTTGACTGGGTGGAGCAATCCAATCTTTTTATTGTTTTATTCCGATCGTATCTACACATGTATCCGGGTTGCTAACTCAACGGTAGAGTACTCGGCTTTTAAGTGCGGCTATGATCTTTTACACATTTGGATGAAACAACGGATTCGTCCATACCATTGGTAGAGTTTGTAAGACCACGACTGATCCTGAAAGGGAATGAATGGAAAAAACAGCATGTCGTATCAATGGATAACTCTGAGAATATCTCATCCTTACTGGATCAGTACAAAATGTTGTTTTGATTCTTTGAACGGAACAAAATTCATTCAAAGTTGGGTCGAGTGAATAAATGGATAGAGCCATATGGCTCCAATTATAGGGAAACTCAAAGCAACGAGCTTCTGTTCGATTCTTAATTTGAATGATTACCCGATCTAATTAGACGTTAAAAATATATTAGTACCGGATGCGGGAAAGGGTTCTCCTGTGAATGGATCATCGATCCCTTTTTTAATGAATCCTAACTATTGACTATGAACTATTAGTTACTGGATTGGAGACGAATGTGTAGAAGAAACGGTGTACTGATAAAAAAAAAAATGCATTCCAAAGTCAGAAGAGCGATCGGGTTGCAAAAATAAAGGATTTTTAACCATCTTTTGTAACTATACCAAACACGAACGAATTGGATGGAAAAAGAGAGGATCCGTTGATTAGTCTCCCCGTCTCCGGGGCATTCATTTTTACTATAAGACTTTTATTTTACTTTGTTCCGACCATATCGCACTATGTATCATTTGATAACCCAAGAAATCTCCCCAGCCTGTGATTCAAGTAGAATTTCAAATGGAGGAATTACAAGGATATTTAGGAATAGATAGATCTTGTCAACAACGTTTCCTATATCCGCTTCTGTTTCAGGAGTCTATCTACGCACTTGCTCATGATCATGGTTTAAATGGATCAATTCTTTACGAACCCATAGAAAATTTAGGTTATGACAATAAACCCAGTTTACTAATTGTGAAACGTTTAATTATTCGAATGCATCAACAGAATCTTTTTTTTATTCTTGTTAATGGTTCTAACCAAAATCGATTCGTTGGGCACAACAGGAGTTTTTATTCTCAAATGATATCCGAGGGTTTTGCAGGAATTGTGGAAATTCCACTCTCGATGAGATTAGCATCTTCCCTAGAACAAATAGCTAAATCTCATAATTTACGATCTATTCATTCAATATTTCCATTTTTAGAGGACAAATTCTCACATTTAAATCATGTGTCAGATATACTAATACCCCACCCCGTACATCTGGAAATTTTGGTTCAAACTCTTCGCCGCTGGATACAAGACGCTCCTTCTTTGCATTTATTGCGATTCTTTCTCCACGGGCATCCTAATTGGAATAGTCTCATTACTCCAAAAAAATCCATTTCTCTTTTTTCAAAAGAGAATCCAAGATTTTTCTTGTTCCTATATAATTCTTATGTATATGAATACGAATCCATCTTAGTTTTCCTCCATAAACAATCTTCTCATTTACGATCAATCTCTTCTGGAGCCTTTCTTGAGCGAACAAATTTCTATGGAAAAACAGAGCATCTTCTAGTAGTGCTTCGTAATGATTTTCAAAAGACCTTATGGTTATGGTTGTGCAAAGATCCTTTCATGCATTATGCCAGGTATCAAGGAAAAGCCATTATGGCTTCAAAAGGTACTCATCTTCTGATGAAGAAATGGAAATATCACCTTGTCAATTTCTGGCAATTGCATTTTTACTTGTGGTCTCAATCGGGCAGGATCCGTATAAATGAATTATCCAATCATTTCTTCTATTTTCCGGGCTATCTTTCAGGCATACGACTAAACCCTTCGGTAGTAAGGGGTCAAATGATAGAGAATTCATTTATGATAGATACTGGTATTAAGAAATTCGATATGATAGTCCCAATTATTCCT